TTTATAATAAAATTTAATTATTTAGTTTATTTTTATAACGGGAAGTATAATTTTATTACTATTTTTTTAAAATAGTAAATAAGTTATTTGATAACGTATATTTACTAATTAAGGGGATTGATAAATATATTTGTTTGTAAATGAAAATTTATTTATAGTGATTAGACTTTTAGTGATTAAAATATATTATTTATAAATAATATATTATGAGTTTATTACTATTTTTAATTTGTTTCAGTTAATTATTTTATATTATCTTTATAATAATGAATTAATTTCCGTTTATTACTGTGATTTATTTGTTAAAATTATAAAGTTTTATTTTGGCTTAAAAGTTTGTTATTAATTTATTTTATATGTAAATTTTTGTGTGGATTTTTATTTATTTTAATAATAAATAAATTTTATATTAGTCGCAGTAATTAATATTATTAATTAAAGAAATTTAGAAATAGAAATATTAATTAGTATTGGCTAAATTTGTGCCAGCAGTCGCGGTTATACAAATAATACAAATAAACTTAATTAGTAAGAGTTAAATTGAATAAAGAATAAATAATTAAATTTATAAGGTGAAATTTTAAATTTATAATATATTTTTATTAAGAGATTGAAGCTCAGAAATTTCAGATTTAAACTAGGATTAGATACCCTATTATTTGAAATGTAATTTATTTACTAAAGTAGTAGTAGTTATGTTCTTGAAACTTAAAAAATTTGGCGGTATTTTAGTCTATTCAGAGGAACCTGTCCTATAATCGATAATCCACGTTGGACCTTACTTAAATTTGTTTTCAGTATGTATACCGTCGTTATAAGAATATTTTATAAGAATAATAATTTTCTAGATTTTTTATAAAAATTTATATCAGATCAAGGTGCAGCTTATATTTAAGTAGAGATGGGTTACAATAATTATATTTATACGGATTAATTTTTGAAATAAAATTATGAAGGTGGATTTGAAAGTAAAATTATGAAGATAAATAGTTTGATTTTAGCTCTAAAATATGTACACATCGCCCGTCACTCTTATTATTAAGGTAAGATAAGTCGTAACATAGTAGATGTACTGGAAAGTGTATCTAGAATGCAATTTAAAGCTTAAATAGTAAAGCATTTCATTTACATTGAAAAGATTTTTGTGCAAATCAATATAAGTTGAATAAATTTTATTTATTAATAATTTTATTTTGAAATTTTTTTTATTAGAAATAACTGTAAATTATAGTGTTTTAGTATTTTATAAAGAATCAATAATTTTAATAATAGTGTATTAGTATTGTAAAAGAAAATTGAAATAATTTGAAAAATTTTTATAAAAATAGAAAATTTAATTTATTGTACCTTGTGTATCAGGGTTTATCAATTAAAAAATAATAATATATTTTTCTCGATTTTAAAAGAGTTAATAAATTATAAGAGTTATTGTAATAAAATTATTCTTAATAATTTATTAGAAATGAAATGTTATTCGTTTTTAAAGGTATCTAGTTTTTTAAGAAATAAATTTAATTTAGAAATTATTTTGTAAATATTTAGTTAAATAAATAATTTATAAAAATAATTTTAGTATATTATGGGATAAGCTGTAGTATAAATAATTAAAAATAAAAATTATTATAAAAATGTATGTTTAGAATTAGCAATCATTTACAAGTTTGTTATAAATTATTTATAAATAATAATGATTTATTATATTTTAATTATTTATTAAAATTTTTTTTGTAATTTTAGTAAAAAAGTAATAATGATAAAATTAGTATATAATAATGTATAAGTAAATTTATATGAAAAGTTTGTTTAAAGAATTCGGCAAATTAATGCTCGCCTGTTTAACAAAAACATGTCTTTTTGAATTATTTTTAAAGTCTGACCTGCCCACTGAAAATTTAAATGGCCGCAGTATTCTAACTGTGCAAAGGTAGCATAATCATTAGTCTTTTAATTGAAGGCTGGTATGAATGGTTGGACGAGGTATTAACTGTTTCAAATAAATTTATTATAGAATTTTATTTTTTAGTCAAAAAGCTAAAATATGATTAAAAGACGAGAAGACCCTATAAATCTTTACTTTAAATTTATTTTAATTATGAAGATAAATTTTATTATAATAAATTTTGAAGTTTTATTGGGGTGATATTAAAATTTAATAAACTTTTAATTTTTTAAAAACATTAATAAATGAATAAATGATCCATTAATAATGATTAAAAATTTAAGTTACTTTAGGGATAACAGCGTAATTTTTTTGGAGAGTTCATATCGATAAAAAAGATTGCGACCTCGATGTTGGATTAAGAAAAAATTTAGGTGTAGCCGCTTAAATATTAAGTCTGTTCGACTTTTAAATTCTTACATGATCTGAGTTCAAACCGGCGTAAGCCAGGTTGGTTTCTATCTTTAATAAGGTATAATATTTTAGTACGAAAGGACCAAATATTAAAATAATTAATTTTAAAAAATGAATATAATTAATATATTACTATTTTGGCAGATTAGTGCAATAAATTTAGAATTTATATATGTAATTTATATTACAAATAGTACTTGTTTTATATAGAATTAATTTTGTTTTTAGTAAGAAGTTTATTATTAATTATTTGTGTTTTAGTAAGAGTTGCTTTTTTGACTTTATTAGAACGAAAAGTTTTAGGATATATTCAAATTCGAAAGGGGCCTAATAAGGTTGGAATTATAGGAATTCCTCAACCGTTTTGTGATGCAATTAAGTTATTTACAAAGGAACAAGTTTATCCTTTGATATCAAATTATATTTCATATTATTTTTCTCCAATTTTTTCTTTATTTTTATCTTTATTAGTATGAATATGTATACCAATATTTATTAAATTATTTTCTTTTAATTTAGGAATTTTATTTTTTTTATGTTGTACAAGATTAGGGGTTTATACTGTAATAATTGCTGGTTGATCTTCTAATTCAAATTATGCTTTATTAGGAGGCTTACGAGCTGTAGCTCAAACAATTTCTTATGAAGTTAGTATAGCTTTAATTTTATTATCTTTTATTTTTTTAATTGGAAATTATAATATAATTGGATTTTATAATTATCAAAGATATATATGATTTTTATGAATTTTATTTCCAATAGCTTTAGTTTGATTTTCTATTTCTTTAGCTGAAACTAATCGGACACCTTTTGATTTTGCAGAAGGTGAATCAGAGTTAGTTTCTGGATTTAATGTAGAATATAGAAGAGGAGGATTTGCATTAATTTTTTTAGCAGAATATGCAAGAATTTTATTTATGAGTATATTATTTTCTGTAATTTTTTTAGGATGTGATTTATTAAGAATTACTTTTTATGTAAAATTATTATTTATTTCTTTTATATTTATTTGAGCTCGAGGTACATTACCTCGTTTTCGTTATGATAAATTAATATATCTAGCATGAAAGAGATTTTTACCTTTTTCTTTAAATTATTTAATATTTTTTATTGGTTTTAAAATTTTTTTATTAATTTTATTATAGTGAATTAATTTTAGTAAAGTTAATAGAAAACTATATTTCTATCTTATGTTTTCAAAACATATGCTTATTCAAGCTCATTAACTAATTTAATAAATTATCTCATCACTTTATTATTAAAGGATTAATGAAAAAATAGAAAAAATATGTAACAGTAAGAATTTGTCCGATTAATACATAAGGGTCTTCTACTGGTCGGGCTCCAATTCATGTTAATAAAATTACATTTATTACTATTATTCAGAATAAAATTTGATTAATAGGATAAAATTGAATTCCCCGGAATTTTCCTAAATGGCAAAAAGGTAAAATAATTAGGATTGCAATAGATAAAACTAGGGCAATAACTCCTCCTAATTTATTAGGAATAGATCGAAGAATTGCGTATGCAAATAAGAAATATCATTCAGGTTGAATATGAATAGGGGTAACAAGAGGATTAGCAGGAATAAAATTATCAGGGTCTCCTAATAAGTTAGGACTGATTAATGTCAATAAAATTAAAAGTATTAATATAATAATGAATCCTACAACATCCTTATAAGTGAAATAAGGATGAAATGGAATTTTATCTACATTTGAATTTAATCCAATTGGGTTATTAGACCCTGTTTGATGTAAAAATAATAAGTGAATTATAGTTATTGCTAAAACAATAAAAGGTAGAATAAAGTGAAAAGTAAAAAATCGTGTAAGAGTTGCATTATCTACTGCGAATCCTCCTCATACTCATTGAACTAAATCAATTCCTAAATAAGGAATAGCTGATAATAGATTAGTAATAACTGTTGCTCCTCAAAAAGATATTTGTCCTCATGGTAGTACATATCCTATAAAAGCAGTTCCTATTACTAAAAATAAAATAATTACACCAACTAATCAAGTAGGAGTGTATAAATAAGATCCGTAATATATCCCTCGTCCTACATGTAAGTAAATACAAATAAAGAAAAAAGATGCCCCGTTAGCATGTAAAGTTCGTAATAATCAACCATAATTTACATCTCGGCAAATATGATTTACTCTATTAAAAGCAAGATTAATATCAGCAGTATAATGTATAGCTAAAAATAATCCTGTTAAAATTTGAATGATTAAACATAAACCAAGAAGAGACCCAAAATTTCATCAAGCTGAAATATTAATGGGTGCAGGAAGGTCTACTAATGCATTATTTGCAATTTTAAATAAAGGGTGTTTGGTTCGTAATGGTAGATTCATTAGTTTATTGGTCGTAAAGGACCATAAAATAATTTTGTAATTTTTACAACTGCAATTAATGTAATTAATAAATAATTTATTAATAGAATTGTTATTAAATTTACAGGATAATTATATAATTTATATAAAAATAAGGAATTTTCTGAAATATAGGAATTTATAGAATTAATTGTTTCTATTTCATTATTAGTAAATAAATTACTAATATAAAGATTATTAATAATTCATATAATAATAATTGTTAAAAATATAAATATTAGTCTAGAAATAAATAGTTTAATAGATAAAGTAAATATTTCATTAGAAGCTAAAGAAGTAACATAAATAAATAAAACTAATATTCCTCCTAAAAAAATCAAAAAAAGAATATAAGAAAATCAGAATCTTTTTGCAATTAATCCTGTTATTAAACAAATTAATAAAGTTTGAATTAATAATATAAGTCCTATAGCAAGAGGATGATTTATTTGTATAAAAATGAATCTAGTAATGAAAGTAATAGAGTATAAAGTTAGTTGTATAATATCAAGAAATAGTTTAAATAAAATATTAATTTTGGGGATTAATGATAAAGTAATTACTTTTTTCTTGAAGTTTTAAAAGAAATATTCTTATTTTTGATTTACAAGACCAATGTTTTTATTAAACTATTAAAACTAATGATTACAGGTATTTTATATACATATATTAGAGTATTATTTTTTATAGGTTTATTTGCTTTTGTTTCAAATCGAAAACATTTGTTATCTATATTGTTAAGTTTAGAATTTATTGTGTTAAGTTTATTTTTAATAATATTTATTTATTTAAATCAAATAAATTATGAAAGATATTTTAGTTTAATATTTTTAACTTTTAGTGTGTGTGAAGGTGCACTTGGGCTTTCAATTTTGGTTTCTATAATTCGAACTCATGGGAATGATTATTTTCAATCTTTTAATATTTTAATATGATAAAATTTATTTTTTTTTTAATTTTTATAATTCCAATGTGTTTTAAAAAAAATATATTTTGAATGGTTCAGAATATATTATTTGTTTTAAGATTTTTATTTTTAATTTCCGTTGATTTCAGAAATTATTTTGTAAATATTAGATATTTATTAGGTAATGACGTAATTTCTTTTGGTTTAATTATATTAAGTTTATGAATTTGTTCTTTAATATTATTAGCGAGAGAATCTGTTAATAAATATAATAATTATCCAGTATTTTTTACTTTAAATGTTTTATTACTATTACTATTTTTAATATTGACTTTTATAAGAATAAATTTATTTATATTTTATTTATTTTTTGAAAGAAGTTTAATTCCTACTTTAATTTTAATTTTAGGTTGAGGTTATCAACCAGAACGTTTACAAGCAGGATCTTATTTATTATTTTATACTTTATTTGTTTCTTTACCAATATTAGTAGGGATTTTTTATTTATTTAAGGAAGTAAATTCTTTGAATTATTATTTAATAAATAATTTTATATTTAATAGAGAAATATTATATTTATCTTTAGTTTTAGCTTTTTTAGTAAAGATACCAATATTTTTAGTTCATTTATGATTGCCAAAGGCTCATGTAGAAGCTCCAGTATCTGGTTCAATAATTTTAGCTGGAATTATATTAAAACTAGGAGGTTATGGGTTATTACGAGTTATAAGATTTTTACAGATAGTTGCTTTAAAAATTAATTTTATTTTTATTTCTATTAGATTAGTGGGGGGTGTGTTAATTAGTTTAGTATGTTTACGTCAGACGGATCTAAAAGCATTAATTGCTTATTCTTCAGTAGCTCATATAGGAATTGTATTGGCTGGGTTAATAACAATAACTTATTGAGGAATAAGAGGAAGTTATGTTTTAATAATTGCCCATGGGTTATGTTCTTCTGGTTTATTTTGTTTAGCAAATATTACTTATGAACGATTAGGAAGACGAAGTTTATTAATTAATAAGGGATTATTAAATTTTATACCCTCTTTAACATTATGATGATTTTTATTAAGAGCAGGAAATATAGCAGCTCCTCCTACTTTAAATTTATTAGGGGAAATTTCTTTATTAAATAGAATTATTAGTTGATCTTGAGTTTCTATAATTATAATTGCTTTATTATCATTTTTTAGAGCAGCTTATACTTTATATTTATATGCTTATAGTCAACATGGAAAAAGTTATGCAGGAGTTTATAGATTTAGAGGAGGTAAAATTCGTGAATTTTTATTACTATTTTTACATTGATTTCCTTTAAATTTATTAATTTTAAAAAGAGATGTTTGTATATTATGATTATATTTAAATAGTTTAAATAAAATATTGATTTGTGGTGTCAATGATATGAAATAATTCATTTTAGATCGTGAAATTTATATCAATTTGTAAAATTAGATTTATTTTTTTAATTAGTTTAAGAATTAGTTTATTTTTAAGAAGTTTATATTTTTTAAATTTTGAATTAGTTTATTTTTTAGAGTGAGAAGTAGTTTCTTTAAATTCTATAAGAATTGTTATAACTTTTTTATTTGATTGAATAAGTTTAATATTTATGTCTTTTGTTTTAATAATTGCTTCAGTGGTAATTTTTTATAGTCATGAATATATATCAGGAGATATAAATATTAATCGTTTTATTTTATTAGTATTAATATTTGTAACTTCTATAATATTATTGATTATTAGTCCAAATTTAATTAGAATTTTATTAGGTTGAGATGGATTAGGTCTTGTTTCTTATTGTTTAGTAATTTATTTTCAAAATGTAAAGTCTTATAATGCAGGGATATTAACTGCGTTATCAAATCGGATTGGTGATGTGGCTTTATTATTAACAATTGCTTGAATGTTAAATTACGGGAGTTGAAATTATATTTTTTATTTAGAAGTTTTTAAAAATAATTTTGAAATAATAATTATTGGAGCATTAATTGTTTTAGCTGCAATAACAAAAAGAGCTCAAATTCCTTTTTCTTCTTGGTTACCAGCTGCTATAGCAGCTCCTACTCCTGTTTCTGCTTTAGTTCATTCGTCTACATTGGTTACTGCAGGAGTTTATTTATTAATTCGATTTAATATTTTATTAGTAGATACTTGAATAGGTCAAGTATTATTATTAATTTCAGGATTAACTATATTTATAGCTGGGTTAGGTGCTAATTTTGAATTTGATTTAAAAAAAATTATTGCTTTATCTACTTTAAGACAATTAGGTTTAATAATAAGAATTTTGTCAATAGGATTTTATAAGTTAGCTTTTTTTCATCTTTTAACTCATGCTTTATTTAAGGCTTTATTATTTATATGTGCTGGAGCTATTATTCATAATATAAGTAATTGTCAAGATATTCGTTTAATAGGGGGGTTAAGAATTCATATACCAATAACTTCTGCTTGTTTTAATGTATCAAATTTAGCTTTATGTGGAATACCTTTTTTAGCTGGATTTTATTCAAAGGATATAATTTTAGAAACTGTTTTATTAAGAAATGTTAATCAAATTTCATTTTTTTTATATTTTTTTTCTACAGGATTAACTGTTTGTTATACTTTTCGTTTAATTTATTATACAATATCTGGTGATTTAAATTGTAGTAGTTTAAATATATTAAATGATGAAGGTTGAGTTATATTAAAGGGTATAAGAGTTTTATTATTTTTGAGAATTATTGGAGGAAGAATATTAAATTGGTTAATATTTCCAACTCCTGTTATGATTTGTTTACCTTATTATTATAAATTTTTAACTTTATTTGTTTGTATTATAGGTGGATTAGTAGGATATTTTATTTCAAAAATTTCTTTATTTTATACTAATAAATCTTTGGAAATATATAATTTCAGTTTATTTGTGGGTTCAATATGATTTATACCTTATATTTCTACATATGGATTAATTAAAAGTTCTTTACAAGTTGGTGGAATAGTAATTAAATCTTTTGATCAAGGTTGATCAGAATTTTTAGGGAGACAAAATTTATATAATAATTTAGTAAATTATTCAAAGATTTATATATTATTCCATAATAATAGTTTAAAGATTTATTTATTAACCTTTGTTTTATGAGTAGTTATTTTATTTGGTTTAATATTAGTAGTATATTCAAATAGCTTATATTTAGAGTATGACACTGAAGATGTTAGGGAGATTAATTAATCTTTGAATATAGTGAATTATATTTAGTAATTTATAAAAACAATTGTTTTATTTTTACAATGAAAATGTAAGGTTTTAAATAAACTATATAAACAGAAGTATAAATGGAATTTAACCATTAAAAGAAAAAAGTTAGCAGCTTTTTCTTGAACCTCATACTTCCTTAATTGGAAATTAAATTTCAGTTTTATCATTAACAGTGATAAGCCTCTTTTTGGCTTCAATTAATTTAGAATAAGGGTATAGATACCTAAGATTAGGTCGAAACTAATTGTAATAAATCACTTCATATTCAAGGTAGATTGAGAATTCAATACTTTTTGAATGCAAATCAAATGTTATAATTAACTACAACCCTAATTTGTTCATTCAAGTATTCCTTGATTTCATTCATGGTATAAACCAAAGATCAAGATCAATAAGAAAATAAAAGAAGTAATCGTTCAAATGAAAATATTTGAGAAATTAATAATTAAAATTATAGGTAAGATTAAAGTAATTTCTACATCAAAAATTAAAAAAATAATTGTAATTAAAAAAAAACGTAAAGAAAAGGGAAGACGAGAGGATGATTTTGGGTCAAATCCACATTCGAAAGGAGAATTTTTTTCTCGGTCTCCAAATGATTTTTTTGATAGAATTGAAGCTAAAAATATAACAACTACAGAAATTGTTATAATAATACATGCAATAGAAAAAATTGAAAAGATTATCTATACTATAGATTTATAGACCTTATGATTGGAAGTCATATATACTTTTATACTATATAGATAATTATTTATCCTCCTCATCAATAAATTGAAACATAAAGGAATAATCATACAATATCAACAAAATGTCAGTATCAAGCAGCTGCTTCAAACCCAAAATGATGGGTTTTTGAAAAATGATTATTTAAATGTCGAATTAGACATACAAGAAGGAAAGTAGTTCCAATTAAAACATGTACTCCATGGAAACCTGTTGCTATATAAAATGTAGACCCATATACAGCATCTGCAATTGTGAATGGAGCTTCTACATATTCATAGGCTTGTAAGATTGTAAAATAGATTCCTAAAAGAACTGTAAAAAATAAACCTTGAGTTGTTTGAGAATGATTACCTTCTATTAAACTATGATGAGCTCATGTAACGGTAACTCCTGATGTTAATAGAATTGCTGTATTTAAAAGAGGAATCTGAAAAGGATTAAACGGAGTAATTCCTATAGGAGGTCATATAGCTCCTAATTCAATTGAAGGGGAGAGACTTCTATGAAAAAAAGCTCAGAAAAAAGATGCAAAAAATAATACTTCTGATACAATAAAAAGGATTATACCTCATCGTAAGCCTAATGTTACAGCATAAGTATGAAGACCTTGAAAGGTTCCTTCTCGAGATACATCTCGTCATCATTGATATACAGTAAGGATAGTAATAATATTTCCTAAAATAAATAAAGACATGTTATATTGATGAAATCATTTAACGATTCCTGAAACAGTTGTTATAGCTCCAATTGCTCCTGTTAATGGTCATGGACTATAGTCAACTAAATGAAAAGGGTGATTTGAATGTGTAGACATTAGTTTACTTCACTAGAATATAAAGTTCTTAAAACAGCAAATACATAAGATTGAATAATAGCAACAGCAGATTCAAGAACTAATAAAGCAATTTGACCAATAATTAAAAGATTTACAATTACAAAAGAAAGAGAAGGACCAGTATTACCTAATAAAGTTAGTAATAAATGACCAGCAATTATATTAGCTGCTAATCGAACAGCTAATGTACCTGGTCGAATAACATTACTAATAGTTTCAATACAGACTATAAAAGGTATAAGAACCGCAGGAGTTCCTTGAGGAACTAAATGTGCAAATATATGTTGAGTATGATTAATTCAACCATAAATTATAAAACTAATTCATAAAGGTAAGGCTAATGCTAGTGTTAAGGTTAAATGACTTGTAGATGTAAAAATATAAGGAAATAACCCTATAAAATTATTAAATAAAATTAATGAAAATAAAGAAATAAAAATTAGAGTAGATCCATTATGACCAGTTGGTCCTAGTAATGTTTTGAATTCTTTATGTAAAGTAATAATAACATTATTTCATAAGATATGATGTCGTGAAGGTATAAATCAATAAGCTGAAGGAATTAGTAATAAACCAATAAATACACTAATTCAATTAATTCTTATATTAAAAATACTTGAAGAAGGGTCAAAAACAGAGAATAGATTAGTTATCATTTTCAGTTAAATGGAGATGTTGAAATCTTAGATGATTCACTTTGTTTAGGTGAGGATGGTAAGAAAGAATAATAATTTAAAATATTAAATAGTATAAAAACAATTGAGAATATAATAAATAAACTTAATCAACTAATAGGGGCTATTTGTGGAATTAAAAAATATTAAAAGTTTAATAATTTCAGCTTGACATGCTAATGTTATAATTTAACTAATTTTTTGGTTCGTTAGAAGTAAGTGCTAATTTACTATAAAATGGTTTAAGAGACCAGTACTTGCTTTCAGTCATCTAACGATTAATTTGAGTTATTAATTCAATTAATGAAGTAGTTAATAGGTACACTTTCAATTACAATTGGTATAAAACTATGGTTAGCTCCACAAATTTCTGAACATTGTCCATAAAATAATCCTGGTCGATTAATAAAGAAATTAGTTTGATTTAGTCGTCCTGGGGTTCCATCAACCTTTACACCTAGAGCTGGGACAGTTCATGAATGAATTACATCTGCTGCTGTTACTAAAATTCGAATTTGAGAATTTATTGGAAGAACTACTCGGTTATCAACATCAAGAAGCCGGAAACCATCATTTGCTAATTCATTTGTAGGAATTATATAAGAATCAAATTCTACATTTAAAAAATCAGAATATTCATAACTTCAGTATCATTGATGTCCAATAGATTTTAATGTAATAGAAGGTTCGTTAATTTCGTCTAATAAATATAAAAGTCGAAGAGAGGGAAAAGCAATAAATAGGAGAATAATAGCAGGCAAAATAGTTCAAATAACTTCAATAGTTTGTCCATGAAGTAAGTATCGATTTGTATATTTATTAAAAAATAGTATAAATATTAAATATCCAACAAAAATAGTAATTATTACTAGAATTAAGAGAGCGTGATCATGAAAGAAAATTAATTGTTCTATTAAAGGAGATGCTCTATTTTGTAAGTTTAAGTTAGATCATGTTGACATTAAAATTCTAATAAAAGTAAAATACTTTATATATGGAGCTTAAATCCATTGCACTAATCTGCCATATTAGAAATTAGTTAAAAGTGGTAATTCAGAATAACTATGTTCAGCTGGGGGTGTATTTTGGTATCATTCAATTGAAGAATTTAATTGTATAGGGTAAAGAACTTGACGGCGAGTTACTATACTTTCTCAGATAATAAATAAGAAAAATAAAATTCCTAATAAAGAAATTGATGAACCAATTGTTGAAATTACATTTCATGTAGTATAAGCATCAGGATAATCTGAGTATCGTCGTGGTATACCCGCTAACCCTAAGAAGTGTTGTGGGAAAAAAGTTAAATTTACTCCAACAAATATAATTACAAATTGACTTTTTAATCATTTATTATTTAAAGTTAATCCAGTAAATAATGGGTATCAATGAATAAATCCTGCTATAATAGCAAATACTGCTCCTATTGAAAGAACATAATGGAAATGAGCAACGACGTAGTATGTATCATGAAGAATAATGTCAACTGATGAATTAGCAAGAACTACTCCTGTTAATCCTCCTACTGTAAATAAAAATACAAATCCTAGAGATCATAGAATTGCAGGAGAATAATTTAGTTGAGTTCCATGAAGAGTTGCTAATCAACTGAAAATTTTAATTCCTGTAGGAACAGCAATAATTATAGTTGCAGAAGTAAAGTAAGCTCGTGTATCTACGTCTATACCAACTGTAAATATATGGTGAGCTCATACAATAAATCCTAAAAGACCAATTGCTAATATAGCATAAATTATTCCTAACGACCCAAATGTTTCCTTTTTACCTGATTCTTGACTAATAATATGAGAAATTATCCCAAATCCTGGAAGAATTAAAATATAAACTTCTGGGTGGCCAAAAAATCAAAATAAATGTTGGTATAGAATTGGGTCTCCTCCTCCAGCTGGGTCAAAAAATGAAGTATTTAGATTTCGATCTGTTAAAAGTATAGTAATAGCTCCAGCTAAAACTGGAAGAGAAAGAAGAAGTAAAAGAGCAGTAATTACTACAGCTCAAACAAATAAAGGTATTCGGTCAAAAGTAATTCCTGTTGATCGTATATTAATTACTGTTGTAATAAAATTTACAGCTCCTAAAATTGAAGAAATTCCTGCTAAATGAAGAGAAAAAATAGCTAAGTCTACTGATGCTCCTCCATGAGCAATTCCTGATGAAAGAGGGGGGTATACAGTTCATCCTGTACCAGCTCCATTTTCAACTATACTTCTGACTAATAAAAGGGTAAGTGAAGGAGGTAGTATTCAAAAACTTATATTATTTATTCGAGGAAAAGCTATATCTGGAGCTCCTAATATTAAAGGTACTAATCAATTTCCAAATCCACCAATTATAATTGGTATTACTATAAAAAAAATTATTACAAAGGCATGTGCAGTAACAATTACGTTATAAATTTGGTCATCTCCAATTAATGCACCAGGATGTCCTAATTCAGCTCGAATTAAAATTCTTAGTGAAGTTCCTACTATTCCTGCTCAAGCACCAAATATAAAATATAAAGTTCCAATATCTTTGTGATTAGTAGAAAATAATCATTGTCGCGATTAAACGACTAGATTAAATGGCTGAAGTTTAGGCAATAGACTGTAAATCTATTTATAAGATGTAATTCTTTTTAATCAGGCTTTATAGTCAATAATGATATTAGACTGCAATTCTAAAGGAGTAATTAATTTACTAAGGCTTAAAAGAGTTTCTTATATTTATAGCTTTGAAGGCTATTAGTTTATTTAACTTAAAACCTTAAAGCTTAAAAAGAAAAGAAGTATAATCTAATTAAAAATAACCCAAAAACTGAAATAAATGTTGTTGATAAAAATATCGAAAAAGAAATTTTATTAAAATTTGTTATATTAATTCAATTTACTTCATAATAATTTATTAAAAATGCAGAATAACATAATCGTAAATAGAAATATAAAGCAATTAATGTCGTTACTGTTAAAATTGTAATTAAAAAAAATTGTCCAGATATTGATAATGCTTGAATTAACAATCATTTAGGTAAAAATCCTATGAAAGGGGGTAATCCACCTAAGGACAATAAATTTATTAAACAAAATAATTTAAATATTTTTGAATTAACAAATAAAGAAAAAAGTTGATTAATATGAAAAATATTAAAAATATTTAGTATAAACACAATTGTGAAAGATAAAAAAGAATAAATTAAAAAGTAAGTAAATCATAATGATTCACTAATTAATATTGCAGAAATTATTCATCTTAAATGATTAATTGAAGAAAATGCTATTAATTTCCGTAAAGAAGTTTGGTTAAATCCTCCTAAAGCTCCAATTACTGCTGATAGAAAAATTCTACATAAAAGTATTGGTTTAATAATTAAATAAGAAATTAATATTAAAGGAGCAATTTTTTGTCACGTTATTAAAATTAATGAATTTATTCATGAAAGTCCTTCTATGACGTTAGGAAATCAAAAATGGAAAGGAGCTGTTCCTCTTTTTAATAAAAGTGAGGATAAAATAATTCAAGAAGAATAATTATTAACTTGAAAAGTGAAATGATTTTCTAGTATAAATAAAATTACAGCGAATAAAAGAACAGATGAGGCTAAAGCTTGAGTTAGAAAATATTTTAATGAGGCTTCAGTTGATATTAAATTATTTCCATCTCTTATAAGGGGGATAAAAGATAGTAAATTAATTTCTAGGCCTATCCAAGCTCCTAATCAGGAGTTAGCTGAAACTGTAATTAAAGTTCCTGTTATTAAAATACAAAAAAATATAATTTTAGAAGAATTATTAAAAATTAAAAAGAAAAGGATTATAACCTTTATAAATGGGGTATGAACCCAGTAGCTTAATTAGCTTATCTTTTTATAAAATATATTTTAGTGTATGATGCACAAAAGTTTTTGATACTTTCAGAAATAGTTTGATTCTATTAAATATAATAATGAATGTAAATTTATTTACATAATTTACCCTATCAAGGTAACCCCTTTATCAGGAAATTCATTAATTTGTAATAAATCAAATTCGTTCAAATTTAAAACGCTGATTTGAATTAATTTCCGTTTATTACTATTTTTTTTTTTTTTTTTTGAAAATATTTCTATTATATATTTTTTTTTTATCATTTTTATAAAAAAGTTAAATAAATATAAAATAATTTAAATAATGAAATTTAATATTTTTTTAAAAAAAATTAAA